TTGATAAAAAAAGATAAATGTATTATTCTAATTGTTAGGATTGGAATGTAATAAATATAAAATTCTAGATCGGTATAGGAATCTTTATCTTATTTATATACTTTATTTACTGCAATATAGGTTTGAAATCGATTTATATTCTATATTTTTTATGAGAATAGCTAAGGTTTTTGGAATTATTATGCATGTAAAGTTTATCTTATGTGAGCCCGCTTAGCTCAGAGGTTAGAGCATCGCATTTGTAATGCGATGGTCATCGGTTCGACTCCGATAGCCGGCTTTTCTCTATTTGTTCTATTTTTTATACGATTGAGAATGTTTCTTTGAAATTAAAGAATAAAGACAACTTTCCTTTTTCAAAAGGTCGACGCTTTCTTAGTTTTTTTATATGTTGGTTTGTATATTATTCTATTCGTTATTTTAGATTTTTATTATATTAAGAAAATTTAATTCTATGTTTTTGATTTCTTTCTAATAGAATCTAAATAAATATACAATAAAACTTCAAAATTAAATAGTAACTAAACTAAGAATAAATATATACAATAATTAAATTAATGTATATATATACTAAAATACAATTCCAATAATTAGAAAAATTGAAATACTAAAATATTAAAATTAATAAATAAAATTTAAAATCCAATAATAATGAATAATGCATTTTAATACAAAAACAAGGATCGGATACGTACATCTTTCATCTCACTTTTACGTCTAGTGCCATTATTCGTTCTAGTCCAATCAAGAGAATACTTCAGGGGATTTCGCTTCATTTATCATTTCGTTCAGTTTTAATAAAAAAAATTAAATATCAATAACAATAAATAAGGAGTTTTTATGTCGCGTTACCGAGGGCCTCGTTTCAAAAAAATACGACGTCTGGGGGTTTTACCAGGACTGACTAATAAAAAGCCTAGAGATCTTAGAAACACATCACGGTCCGGGAAAAGATCTCAATATCGTATTCGTCTAGAAGAAAAACAAAAATTACGTTTTCATTATGGTATTACAGAACGACAATTACTTAAATACTTCCGTATCGCGAGAAAAGCCAAAGGGTCAACAGGTCAGGTTTTACTCCAATTACTTGAAATGCGTTTGGACAACATCCTTTTTCGATTGGGTATGGCTCCGACTATTCCTGGAGCCCGCCAATTAGTTAATCATAGACATATTTTAGTTAATGGTCGTATAGTAGATATACCAAGTTATCGTTGCAAACCCACCGACATTGTTATGGCGAGGGATAAGCAAAAATCCAAAGCTCTCGTTCAAAATTATCTGGATTCATCCCACAGTGAGGAATTGCCAAAACATTTGACTCTTCACCCATTCCCATATAAAGGAGTAGTCAATCAAATAATAGATAATAAGTGGGTCGGTTTGAAAATAAATGAATTGCTAGTCGTAGAATATTATTCCCGTCAGACTTAAGCCTACCTTAAATAAAAGGGTTTTCTTAGCCTCCTTTAACTAAATTGATTTAAGATTAAGGTAAGGGTTTTGATTCGGATTTTTCCCATTCATGTATCATAGATCGACAGATATTTTTTGATTTCTTGTCGACCTTATTCCATTATTTTACATATCGCAGTAATTTAATTAGAAATAGAAAATCTATATATATCTAGAATATATATAAAGATAGAAAGAAGGATCTACCTCTTGGTTAATTTGTTACGGTCGGCGCTGTTGGGTAAAGAAAGGTACGGAAAGAGAGGGATTCGAACCCTCGGTAAACAAAAGTCTACATAGCAGTTCCAATGCTACGCCTTGAACCACTCGGCCACCTCTCCTACACAACAATTATGACCCAGGAACCGAACGAATAGCGAGTTATTCCTATTTTTTGGGGGGGTTGGCTAGGTAAGGCACAACCAACCAATTCTAACTAAAAAAATATCCCATTTTTGATAAAGATCTTTTCAAAGCTCGGGGATTCAAATAAAAAAGTTTTTTCTTGGGAAAATTGAAAAGAGAGATTTTTCATATTTGCGAAGATGCTGTTTCCGCCCTATGATATTTATACGGGATTAAATCAATGAATTGGAAGGAATCAACGGATTGATGGGTTTATGTTTTTTAGACTATGATTAATGGATACCTTTCGATTATGATTCCATTTAAACGACGATTCCATAAAACTTAGAAAATGCATTTATTTGAAAGTTTTCACCAAAAAAGGTGATTATTTCATAGATCTTTTACAAATACATGACTCATCCTGGGGCTATTTGGTTGTATAGTGTCTACTCACTATGCACATAACACAAACAAAATAGACGGTTATTCCATTTAGATTATAGAAAAATTATTCGCTTATTTCCCCCCTCTTTGGATCCTAATCCAACCAAAGTGAATCGATAGGAAAAATGACTTGATTCTTCAGCTTCGATGAAATAGGACTAGTTCGGCCGTTCGTATACTACAGGATAACTTAACTTCGAATTGTCTCCAAATATTTTTTTATTCCTGCAAAAAGGAGCAATTTTAGTCTTTGAATATGAGTAGTAGTAGAGGGTTCACATCTTTACATTTTATTTGTTGATATTGAATTTCTGTTTTTTTTTACTGAATCTTTTTTATGCTATTTCGTATTGTACAATTCCTTTCTTTGTAGGATCATTTTCCCCCTAGAGGTAGAATGAAAAGAATTTTAGAATGGATTGGTACCTATGCCTAGATCACGGATAAATGGAAATTTTATTGATAAGACCTTTTCAGTTGTGGCCAATATTTTATTACGAATAATTCCAACAACTTCGGGCGAAAAGGAGGCATTTACCTATTACAGAGATGGTGTGATTTGATTCTTTTTTTTACCCCAGTCTTATTCTTATGAGAAAGAAAAAAAATGATTATTTTGATAGATTGTTGAAAAAAATCTACGCTTCTTGAAGGTGAAGTTTATAAATAGAACAATTCCTTCTGTCGTGTATCCTCGATTAATGCAGCCTCATATGCTTCCACTATCCGTTTTAGTATTGAGCGAAAGGTTACACCTATTGGTTCTGTATTTCGGGCCAACCCTACTCTACTAGTTCTAATAGGCAGCATTGGTGAAAAGCACTACACCTAGAAATCAACAAGACTAAAGCTTTGTTAAAAATGACTTACCCCCCCCTTCTCTGGGTTGGGGCTTAAAAGAATGGTTGGGACAACAAATATCCATCTCGTTCGTACCTTGGATACCCATATAACCATCAAAGACTGTTGAAGTGACTAATTCCTGGAAATTAGGAGGCGTTGAGGACAAAGAAATTGTTGGAGTTACCATTTCTATCTAGTACCAACACGTTTGATGTTAACAAAAGCTCCCACGCAGGAAGGTTGGCTAGAAATTTCGTGCAAAAACACTAGCCCCGCTCAATTCATAATGAGAATAGAATAATAGATACATGGAATCAAAAACTATTGAAATATTCTCATTATGCATATAAGGGAGGAGCCGTATGAGATGAAAATCTCACGTACGGTTCTGGAACGGAGATTCGTTTATCTTTTAATCGAATGACGACCGTAACGGATGTCAGCCCAATCCGAAGGAAATTATGCAGAAGCTTTACAGAATTATTATGAAGCTATGCGACTAGAAATTGATCCCTACGATCGAAGTTATATACTCTATAACATAGGCCTTATTCACACAAGTAATGGGGATCATACGAAAGCTTTAGAATATTATTTTAGGGCACTAGAACGAAACCCATTCTTACCACAAGCGTTTAATAATATGGCTGTGATCTGTCATTACGTGCGACTATCTCCACTATAGAAAGATAAAAGGAAAGAAAGAAAAAAAGGCTCTCTACATATGCATCGTCCAACGATTTTTATGAGCTGTAGCAAGGAACTAAACTTCATATGAGTCGAAATATGAATAAATAAGATATGCCTAGATACTTTATTCTATGGATAAAAAAATCTAATTGATAGAGAAGAAGCACCGTAAAGATCAATTAACTAGGTTTGGTTTGGGCCAATACATTAAGAACTGCTTACTTATGCCATACATAATATAAGATAGAGAAAGTTAGTAATCCGCTTATGTAATAGAGGCGATCCACAAAGGTATTGAGCAGCGGTGTAGGATCAGATCCCAAAGATAGTAAGGCTTTTTTCCTGCATAAGAAAGCCTTTTTCAAGGATTCTATATAAATTTTTGATATGAAACCGAGATAGTTACCTTGCAGAAAATGTTAACGAAAAGAGGAAATGCGCATCCTTTAGTCGTCTGAAGGTGGGATAAAAGATAAAACAAAAATGAATTAGAAATAAAAATTCAAGTTTGAAACTCATGCGATTAACCTCTTTTGGTTAACCCGAAACCGAAAAGCGAGATCGATCTATGATAAATCTCCTTCCGTTCGGTAGATAAAAAGGATACCAAAAGAATTGACTGTTGAGCCGTATGAGTTAGGAAACTCTCAAGTACGGTTCTAAGGGAAGGAACCCTCTATTCCGACCGGGGAGAGCAGGCCATTCGACAGGGAGATTCGGAAATTGCGGAGGCTTGGTTCGATCAAGCCGCTGAGTATTGGAAACAAGCGATAGCGCTTACTCCGGGTAATTATATTGAAGCACATAATTGGTTGAAGATCACGAGGCGTTTCGAATAAAAAATTTTTAATTTGTGATATTCTATCTAGATTTCTTTCTTTTAGATTATTAGCTATTAATACTAAAAAAAAGAAATACTTTCACTTTAATTTGACTGATTTATTTCTATTTTCTTTATAAAGAAAATAGAAATAAATAAAAAATACCTTCAAATAACTATAGAGTAATACGAATTACTAGAATCTCTGTAAAACATTAAGTAGTTCCGTCTAAGACCTTATAATTTAGATAGGAATAACAAAAAGAGCGTTTTTTACACCAATCGAAAGTCCAGAAAGGTTTTATAATAAGAAAAGGGTCCGTTGAGCGCCTCGCGGCTATGTCATAATAGATCCGAACACTTGCCTTAGATCGACTTCCCGATCATACTTGTTCTA